CGTTCCAGAAAGGTTCCAGAAGATGTTAATCGTAAGCAAGAAGATTGTTTACGAAGAAACAACAAGAAAAATTCATATTCTGATACATAAGAGTTATATAGGAATCGAGATAGTCTTTTATTTTTATTTTCTTTTGAAAAAAGAAAAATGGATTTCATTGAAGTAATAAGACTATTCCAATTCGAATAATAGTTGAGAAAGAATCGCAATAAATGCAAAGATGAAACATCTTGGATCCGGTATTCAAGGAGTTGAACCAAGATTTCAAAATGGATAGGATAGGGTATTTCTATATGTGATAGATAATGTAAATGCAAAAATTTGTCTTCTAAAAAGGGAAATATAGAATGAATAGATCGTAAATTTTGAAACTTTGGTATTTCTTTTTCTTCCGGACAAGATAGTTGTCCTAGCGAGAATGGGATTTCTACAACGATTGCAAACCCCTCAAATAGAATCTGAGAATAAAACTTCGAATAAAAATCATTGCTGTGATCCAACAATCGATCTTGGTTAGGATGATTAACTGAATTAATCAAAAAATTCTGCTGATACATTCGAATAATTAAACGTTTCACAAGTAGTGAACTAAATTTCTTGTTATTACAACCAACAATTTCCACAGGTTCAGAACCATTTAATACATAATCATGGGCAAATGCATAAATATATTCCTGAAAGAGAAGTGGGTAAACGAAGTATTGTTGACGAGATTTCTGTTTTTCTGAATACCCTTCGAATTTTGCCATTTGTATTTCTACTTGAATCAGAGAAAAAAAGCATTTCTCGATTTATCAAATGATGATACATAGTGCAATATGGTCAGAACAGGGTGTTACATTTTTTTTTTAACCCTGAAAAGAAAGGGAGTCTAATCCATAGATCTTTTTCTGCTCCTTTTCTATCTAATTAGTTTATGTTTGTTCTAATTACAAACAAAAAAAAACAAATCTTTTATTTTTGCAGGCCAATCGCTCTTTTGACTTTGGAATAAAGTCTCTTTATCAATATACTGCTTCTTTTACACATTCAATTCATAACATTCCTTTTCAATCCATAAAAAAGAATAATTAGGATTCCTAAAAAAAATTAAAGGGCCCACCGATAGGAAAACCCAACCTTTCCCCGCATCAGGCACTAATCTATTTTTAACGTCTAATTAGATCGGGGAATCATTTCAATTAAATTAAGAAGTTAAGCTCGTTGCTTTTTATTTTACCAGAATTAGAGCCAGGCTCTATCCATTTATTCACTAGACCCAGAAAATCGGAATTTTTTTATTCAAAAAAAAATTGATTTTATTACGACATGCTATTTTTTCCATTCATTACCTTTGAGGATCAGTCGTGGTCTTCTAGACTCTACCAAGAGTCTGGACGAATTTGTTGCTTCATCCAAATGTGTAAAAGATCATAGTCGCACTTAAAAGCCGAGTACTCTACCATTGAGTTAGCAACCCAGATAAAATAGGATCTTAGATACGATCGAAATCCAAAAATCGATGGAATTACACCGGACACTCCTGGCAAAACATTGAATTAGCAAGACATCAAAAGAAAGATTTTATCACCCATTAAAAACACTCAAATACCAAAATAAATAGATCGGTTAAATTTCACTAAGGTTAAAGAGCGGCCCCAATCATAATAGCAAAATTGTTATTTTTTTAGCATTTAAATAGAAAAATCTTATATGTATATGAAAGTACATGCAAGGGGGGTAACCCTATCATTTGAGCAAAGTGTAGACAGAAATACCTAATAGGGAGTGACGATAAAGAGACCTATCTAGCTACAAATTCTAGCTGTTCAATAGACCTTTGTCAATAGAAATACAATGGTAAGAAAACCAATTAGATACAAATAAGGAAATTAAATAAGGGCTTTTGTTGGATTGGCACGACATAAATGCAGCAAAAAAATAGGACTAAAAAAGAGGCAAATTGTGTCTAAATAATTAAGGGATATTAATGACCCTCCCCTACTTTTTTATTTTTTATTCATTTAGTTCTTCAATTAACTCAAAGTTCTTTCTTTATCTTTAAAGAATTCAGCTTTCCTTAAAATATCATAAACAGTTCTTGTAGGTTGAGCACCTTTTTCAAGGAAATAGAGAATAGCTGGAACATTTAAACAAGTTTGATTCTTTATCGGATCATAAAAACCAACTTTTTGAAGATCTCTTCCTTCTCTTCGAGATCGAACATCAATTGCAACGATTCGATAGACAGCTTATTGGGATAGATGTAGATAAACAATGCCCCCCCTAGAAACGTATAGGAGGTTTTCTCCTCATACGGCTCGAGAAAATGATTCGAATTTCTATCTATAATACAAGTAGATAGAAATTCGACTATGACTTGCATTAATTTCCTTATAGAAGAAAAAACAAATTTCATTTATACTCATGACTCAAGTTGGCTAATTTTGACTGACAGAATTCAAAAGAGAAATCCTTCGAAATTTTTTGAGTCGTCTCTAAACTCTTTTCTTTATCTCATCTCGAACAAATTGACTTTTATTCCTTATTCTGATCTAATTCTATTGTTGAGATGGTTGAAAATCATGTTTACTTGTTCCGGAATCCTTTATCTTTGATTTGTGAAATCCTTGGGTTTAGACATTACTTCGGGAATTCCTATTCTTTTTTCTTTCAAAAGAGTAGCAACATACTCTTTCTTTTTTTCTTATTTCCTTCAATAAAGCATTTTCCTCTTCTAGAGAAATCGAATATGAACGATTGATTCTGATAGACTTTTAATCGAAAAAAATAAGTTTTCCAAAATTAGACTTTTCTTATTTTAACCTTTCAATTTCTATATTAAGGATAGACTGACAAAGTTGGCCTAATTTATTAGTTTTCACTAACCCTAGATTCTTTCCCTTGATAAAAAATCAATTCTGTCTTCTCGAGCTCCATCGTGTACTATTTACTTACAAACAACCCAGCGCAAATTCGGTTCTGGACAAATAGAACAGACTATGTCGAGCCAAGAGCATTTTCATTACTATGGAAAATGGTGGATAGCAAAATCCACAATCGATCATCTCCTTCAAGTCGCACGTTGCTTTCTACCACATCGTTTTAAACGAAGTTTTACCATAACATTCCTCTAATTTCATTGCAAAGTGATATCGAGAATTGATCCAATATGGATGGAATCATGAATAGTCATTGGTTTTGTATACTAATTCAAACTTGCTATCTATGGAGAAATAGAAATATGGATAAAAGAAATAAGTATTTATCGGGGAAGACTCTGCAAGGATCCAATTTATTTAAACCCATATTCTATCATATGAATGAAACATAGTTTGAAAAAGAGGAATAAAATAGTTTGCTTAAGACTTATTTATTATGGAATTTCCATCCTCAACAGAGAACTCGAGATGATCAATCCTGAAATGAGAAGAATCAACTCTTCTCCAACAAATAAACTATGCCAATGAAATAATTAGCAGTTTTTTGTTAGTTATAAACTTTTCATAGTTCTTCGACTGGAATAACAGGAGTAACAAAAGAAAGAAAAAATGAAGTAAAAAAAAGAGTGTAAAGTAAAATTAAGGTCTTTGCTTTTACTTATAGCATTCTTTCTTTTAGGTAACAGAAAGAACTAAAAATTCAAAATAAGAAAAGTATGATTTTTTTTGAATCCATTCTATCCAACGAACAGTTCTTACCTTACCCTTACCGGAATGGATCATTCTGGATATTTAAAGAATCACGGATCGAGATCGTTTTCGCTTAACCAAAGAAGAGCCCCTCTTTTTTACTAATAAAACAACAAAACAAAAATCTATCTGTATCATAAAGGGATAGGTCTGATTTTTTTATACAGTGTTTTCCCTCATAATTTTTTTTTTCAATCAATTCCAAAGTCGAGTAGACAGAATATATGAATTTATCTCTAATCCTCACATTCCATTGATTTAGAAATGGGTATTTGGAAATCAGATAATGCCTAAAATACAAAAATCGAGTCTCTCTCCGTAGAATGGAAACCCCCTTTTCTTCACATTAGGTGTCAAATGGATCCTGTAAGAATTCCCACTTCATGGATATGGAGCATAAAGTTTATCTAAAAAGTTCGAATTTCAAAACACATATTCAAAACACATACACATATGAGTAATGAGTAGGAGCATATCCTGAATGTGCCTGACAGGCCAAAATTTTTAATGAAAAATAAAGATATTCAATTTGACTGGACTTGACACTTGATTTTGTTTTCTGAGAAAGAAAAACAATCATTAGAAATGCATCTAATCTAAGAGTTCATAAGAACTAATTATTCTCTTTAATAAGCTTTTGTGTCGTGCAGGGCACAATACGATTCTATCTTTCGTTTCATGAAAAAAAAAAAAAATCTGGGACGGAAGGATTCGAACCTCCGAATAACGGGACCAAAACCCGCTGCCTTACCACTTGGCCACGCCCCATTTCGTTTTATGCGACACTAAAAAACGGTATTAATATTATATATTATTCGTCAATCCCACTTCAATTACCTAAAAAATGCGGTATATTTTCTTGCTAGGATTCTAAACATGCGGATAATATAGAATCCAAAAAATGCATTGATCATTACATGGAATTCTATTAAGATATTATATGAAAGTCGAATTTCTTCCATTCTCATTTGAGAATGCGAATACAAGGAGGTATTTTGTGTTTGGGAAAGTCCGAAGAAAAAAGGATTTTGAATCCACCTTTTCTTTTCCTTTTTCCCTTAGAAAAATAACTCAATCAAAATCCAATTATCTACTCTACAAGAACGAAATGCTTCTTATGCCTAATATACTTAGTTTAACCTCTATCTGTTTTAATTCTGGTCTTTATCCGAATAGTTTTTTCTTAGCCAAATTACCCGAAGCTTATGCCATTTTCAACCCAATCGTGGATGTTATGCCTGTCATACCTGTACTCTTTTTTCTATTAGCGTTTGTTTGGCAAGCTGCTGTAAGTTTTCGATGAAATCTTTACTATTCTGTTCTGTCTGCCAAATTGAATGATGTATTCATTCCAAAAAAAGTGAAAAATGTAGAAGAGCCGAAAAGTCTTATATTATGAACTTTCGATTCTAAAATTCAAATTCTTCTACATTGAATGTATAGCTGCAACAATAAATTTGGATCAGCCTTTCTTTTCTACCCCCTGCACCTACGTTGAGCAGGTACCTTTAGGTACCCACACAATACTTAAACTAATTTTTGCTATTGATAAGACTGCTTATTATAAAGCAATTCTTGCAATTTTTTTTTTTAAGAATTGATTTTTGCATTTTTTAGGTGTCAAAATAAAAAAAAACCATCCTAGTGGATCTGTGCGGTAAGGAAAAGCAGGTAATCTATTCCTTAAAAAAAAATCTTGGAGATAATGTAATGCTTACTCTCAAACTCTTTGTTTATACAGTAGTGATATTCTTTGTTTCCCTCTTTATATTTGGATTCTTATCTAATGACCCAGGACGTAATCCTGGACGTGAGGAGTAAAAATCCAAAATTTTTGGGAATTTTTCTTACAAATTGGATTTATTTCGTACATTTATCTATGAGAAAATCCGGGGGTTAGAATTCCTTACAATTCTAAAGTCCCAAACGATCCGAGGGGGCGGAAAGAGAGGGATTCGAACCCTCGGTACAAAAAAATTGTACAACGGATTAGCAATCCGCCGCTTTAGTCCACTCAGCCATCTCTCCCCGTTCCAAATCGAAAGGTTTTCGTAATATGACAGAGGCAAGAAATAACGATTACAAAAAATCCTTCCTTTTTTCATTTCAAAAGTGCATAAAAATTATATTGCCAATTCCATTTTAGTTATATTCTTTTTTCTTAATGTTACTAAAAAAAAGGAGAAAATTCTTGTTTCTTCTTTCTAAAATTTGATACAGGCTGAGAGACAATCAGATATATTTTCTCTTCAGCGGGCATTTCCGTATAGGACTTGTTAGAATAAAAAAGCAGGTTATAGAAAAAAAAAAATTTTATCAAACCCACCATAAAATTGGAAAGAAAGATAAAGTAAGTAGACCTGACCCCTTGAACGATGCCTCTATCCGCTATTCTGATATATAAATTCGATGTGGATGAAATTGTTGTATAAGCGGATTTTTTGTATTTCCTTAGACTTAGACCGCGCAAGGCAAGAATTTTTCGCTATTTACGATTTCATATTCTTGTTACTAAACATTCTATAGGAATAAGAAGAAATCGCAACTCTTTTCCGTTACACATAAAAATGGATTTCGAAAGTCCATTTTGCTTTTCAATATCTTTCTTTTTTTTTTTCAGAATCCTATTTTAGTTCTTCCACCCATGCAATAGAGAGCGAATGAGAAAAGAGGGGTTATTTTTCTTTCCCTTAAAAGATAGGCTTTGAAATAGGAATCATAGAATAATCCTGAATTCAAATGTTTATTTCTTTATTTCTATAGTCTAAGAAAAATGAATCTAATGAAATTCATGGATTTACCACGACTTCGGTTGTGACCCCATAGATAAAAATGAAAAATTTCTATCTTCGAGACCATTCAAAAAGGGCATTGAACGAGAAAGAAATCGTCCACAGATAATCAAACTATCATATGCCTAGTAATATGAGATGCTCGGAAATGGTTGAAGTAATTGAATAGGAGGATCACTATGACTATAGCCCTTGGTAGAGTTACTAAAGAAGAAAATGATCTATTTGATATTATGGACGACTGGTTACGAAGAGACCGTTTCGTTTTTGTAGGATGGTCCGGCCTATTGCTCTTTCCTTGTGCTTATTTCGCTTTAGGGGGTTGGTTTACAGGGACTACTTTTGTAACTTCTTGGTATACCCATGGATTGGCCAGCTCCTATTTGGAAGGTTGCAATTTCTTAACGGCGGCGGTTTCCACCCCTGCCAATAGTTTAGCACACTCTTTGTTGCTACTATGGGGACCGGAAGCACAAGGAGATTTTACTCGTTGGTGTCAATTAGGCGGTCTGTGGACTTTTGTCGCTCTCCATGGGGCTTTTGCACTAATAGGTTTCATGTTACGTCAATTTGAACTTGCTCGGTCTGTTCAATTGCGGCCTTATAATGCAATTTCATTCTCTGGTCCAATCGCTGTTTTTGTTTCCGTATTCCTTATTTATCCACTGGGACAATCTGGTTGGTTCTTTGCACCGAGTTTTGGCGTAGCAGCTATATTTCGATTCATCCTTTTCTTCCAAGGATTTCATAATTGGACGTTGAACCCCTTTCATATGATGGGAGTTGCCGGAGTATTAGGTGCGGCTCTGCTATGCGCTATTCATGGGGCTACTGTAGAAAACACTCTATTCGAAGATGGTGATGGTGCAAATACCTTCCGAGCTTTTAACCCAACTCAAGCGGAAGAAACTTATTCAATGGTCACTGCTAACCGCTTTTGGTCCCAAATCTTTGGTGTTGCTTTTTCCAATAAACGTTGGTTACATTTCTTTATGCTATTTGTACCCGTCACCGGTTTATGGATGAGTGCTATTGGC